CGATTATAAACGATGGAATCGCCCATGTCGGTATATAAAAAATAATCAATTTGAAAATGCTGTACGAAATGAAATGGCACAATATTTTTTTTATACATGTCCAAGTGATGGAAAACAAATAATATCTTTTACATATCCACCTAGTTTATCGACTTTTTCGGAAATGATAGAACGAAAAATGTCTTTGTACACGACAGAAAAATTATCCCATGTGGATCAGTATCATTATTGGGTTTATACCAATGAGCAAAAAAAGTACAACTTGAACAATGAATTAATAAGTCGAACAAAAGCTCTAGAAAAAGAAAAGGGATTTCTTGCTCTAGATATGCTCGAAAAAAGGACCAGATTATGCAATGATGAAAACGAACAAAAATACTTGCCCAAAACGTATGACCCCTTTTTGAGGGGACCATATCGTGGAACAATAAAAAAATTCTATTCACATATGATCATGAATGATTTAATCACTTCTACAGATACGGAGGATTCCATAGAAATCAATTGGATAAATAAGATTTATGGGCTACTTCCTAATAATTCTAATTATTCCAGAAAATTTGAACATCAAAAGAATCCGCCTGATAGGGAATCATTACTGAATTATATTGGTAATTCCTTAACCTCAATCAAAGAATTTCCTTTTGAGCCTGCACCCATTTTGCATTTTAAAAAATATTCTTTATTGAGAGAGCAAACAAGAATTGATTTTGAAAATCAAACAAAAGCTTTAAAATGGGTATTCGATGTAATTACAACTGATCCAAACGATCAAACAATAATTAGAAATAAATCTATTGGAATAGAAGAAATCCATAAAAGGGTTCCTCGGTGGTCATACAAATTAACTGATGATTTGGAAGAACAGGAGGAAGAAAATGAGGAAGAATCTAAGGAAGATCATGAAATTCGTTCAAGAAAAGCCAAACGCGTAGTAATTTATACTGATAACAATCAGAATACCAACCCTATTACAACTACAAATAATACTAATAATAGTGATCAAGCAGAAGAGGTGGCTTTGATACGTTACTCGCAACAATCGGATTTTCGTCGGGATATAATCAAAGGATCCATGCGTGCTCAAAGACGTAAAACGGTTATTTGGGAAATGTTTCAAGCAAATGTGCATTCTCCGCTTTTTTTGGATCGAATAGACAAAACATTTTTTTTTTCTTCTTTTTATATCTCTGAAATGATGAATCTCATTTTTAGGAATTTATTTTATTATAAATAAAAAAATAAATAAAAATATTGATACATAAGATAAATACAAGAATAGATAAGAAGAGATTCGCCCACCTCCCATATATTTAATCCCTTCCCCTATAAAAAAACTTGCAACACCAACACCATTTGTAATTCCATCAATTATACGTCTATCAAAAAACTGAGTTAGTTTGGTTAATCCTCTTATCCCCACGGTAAAAACTCTAGTATAAAAAATATCTATGTAACCACGATTATATGACCAATTGTATATCACATTTTTTATTCGGTCCACAAGAATTCTTTTAGGACCCCTTTTTAAAAATGAATTGATTAAATCCAAATTCTGGAAAAATGAATAAGCGGATCCGTATAAAATATATGCTATGAATAGTCCGAAAATTGCTATACTTACCGAAAAAATTGCATTTGTAAAAAATTCATCCAAATTTACAGAATAATTAGAACTTGAATGTAAAAGATTTGTTGATGGGGTTAACCATTTCGATAATATATCAAAATCTATTACTCCTTGATCAAAAGAAATTCCTATTGATCCAACCAACAAAGTAAATAGTACTAATACAAGAAGAGGAAATAGCATAGTATTGTCCGATTCGTGAGGATACATGGAAGTGTATTTATTTCCAAAGTAAGTACTAAAGTATCGTATCCTATTTCTTACATTATTATCAATTTTGGATCTTTCTTTTGCAAAAAAAGAAACCTTTTTATTCATTGTTGATAAAAGTAAATTTGGATTGACTCCTCTTGGAGTTCCTTTTCCCCATAGAGATATGGAATAGAACGAACCATTTTTCGTGCTACTGTAATTTTTAAAATGAACGCGGAAATACCCATCAAAGGTAAGTAAATATACCCGAAACATATAAAATGCGGTTAATCCTGCTGTGAAATAAGCTATTACTGCGAAAATTGGTGAATACAACCAACTATCATTAAGAATGTCATCTTTGGACCAAAAACAAGCAAGAGGTGGAATACCACAAAGAGAAAGTGTACCCAATAAAAAAGTAGTTCTTGTAATTGGAACATATCTTGTTAAACCACCCATAAGAACCATATTCTGACTTTTATCTGGTGAATATCCAACAATAGGTTCCATTGAATGAATAATAGATCCGGATCCCAAAAACAATAAAGCTTTTGAATAGGCATGAGTGATCAAATGGAATAAAGCAGCTCGATAAGAACCTATACCTAGAGCTAACATAATATAACCCAATTGAGACATTGTGGAATAGGCTAAGCTTTTTTTAATGTCTCTTTGAGCAAGGGCCAAAGTAGCCCCTAATAATAGTGTTATTACACCTATTAAAGAAATGAAATTCATTATATAAGGTATGACTATGAAAAGAGGAAGAAGCCGAGCTACAAGAAAAATTCCTGCTGCTACCATAGTAGCAGCGTGTATAAGAGCCGAAATAGGAGTGGGTCCTTCCATAGCATCAGGTAACCATACGTGAAGGGGGAATTGTGCGGATTTAGCAACTGCACCGACGAATAATAAAGAAGCACACAAGGTAGCAAATAAAGAATTGACCCCATTATTTTGGATTAAGTTATTAGTTATTTCGAGCAAATACCGAAATTCTAAACTACCTGTTATCCAATAAAAACCTAAGATTCCTAACAATAAACCAAAATCCCCTACACGATTAGTTACAAAAGCTTTTTGACAAGCACTTGCTGCAATTGGTCGTGTGAACCAAAACCCTATTAATAAATAAGAACACATTCCCACAAGTTCCCAAAAAATATAAATTTGTATCAAATTTGAACTAGTAACTAATCCCAGCATAGAAGTATTAAAAAAACTCATATAAGCAAAAAATCTCAAATATCCTTGATCGTGATACATATACTTGTCACTATAAATAAGAACCATGATTCCAACAGTAGTAATTAGTATTGACATAATAGAAGTAAGTGGATCGATCAAGTATCCAAACTCTAAGGAAAAATCATTATTGATGGTCCAAGACCATAGATATTGATAGATAAAACTTCCATTTATTTGTTGAATAGACAGATTGGCTGAAAACACCATAGCTATACTTAAGAGTAAAACACTAGGAAAAGCCCACATGCGACGAATATTTTTTGTTGCTGTCGGAATAAGTAGAAGTCCAAATCCTATTGACATAGTAACTGGAAGTGGAAGAAAAGGTATTATCCACGCATATTGATATGTATGTTCCATAAGAAAAGAAACTCTTTTTTCTTATAATTACAAATTGTTCTCGATTCACCAATTCTTATCTTTTTTATCCTTTTAGAAAGGAACAATAATAAAAGAAATAAACAAAAAAAAAAGATATGAAAAAAAAAGTCAAATATTGGGATTCTTAATTATTCTTATTTTTTTTTTTGTGATTAATAAACATATTTATTATACTATAATAGTATAATAAATATATTATATAGTATACTATATATAGTAAGGAAAAAGAGTTAGACCAAAAAAAGAGTACTTTTTTTTATTCAAATATGGATCATAGTATCTATATTCGAATTAAAAAAAATACCTAGGTATTCTAGTTCATTTTGGGAAGGGAGTAATTACCTAACTTGTTGTGTAACTGATTGATTGGATTGAAACCCAATAAAAAAACTTATGTTTATCAGAAATCTTATGATACTCCTTACTTTGAATTATGGACATAGCACTCTGGGCTTAATCAATTTTTATTTTCCCTTATTTTCTTCCATTTTTTTCCCTCATGTCATTTATATATGTGATGTGTGATGTGCGCGCATACGTATATGTGATATATATATCACATATACATGTATATATAAATATATTTGTATTATATATATTTGTATGTTTATTATATATTTATATGTTAAAGTAAAAAAACAATGTATATTAAAAAGAGTATATTAAAAAAATTATCCACATACACGAAATAAGTATAGATAATAACTAAAAAGAACGATCTATTTTGAAGAATACATGTCTTTCACATACAACGATAAAAGGAGGAACCCCCCTTTTTTGA